TGGAACTGCTATGTAGGCTTTTGCTTACCGAGGGTTCGAATCCCTCTCTCTCCTTACCTTCACCTAATTTACCGATCTTACTAATCACAATAGATCAAATAGCAATGGATACGACTATTCCAACAGTTAGACCTTTCTTTGATATGGATTCTCTATTCCTAATGGCTGTGGTAGGGAAAAGACTGTTAAAGAAAAGAGTAGACAAGGAATGAATGAAAATATCCCTCTCGGTCTATGGCACCTAAACGTAAGAAAAATCCGGATCAAATCCTTATTTATCTTAACCTTTGGTTAATTTACTTCGCCGAAAGGCAGCAAAATGGGGTCGAACCCTTATTATTATTAGTTTAGTCTTTTTTTTTTTTTTTTTAAGTCTGACGAGAATAATATTCTACAACTAACAATTCATTTATTTTCAAACCAACCCACTTACTATCTATTATTTGATTGACTAATCCTTTATATTGGAATGCTTGAAGAGTCAAATGGTTTGGTAATTCCTCATTAGGGGATGAATCGAGAGAATTTTGAATTAGAGCTTTAGATTTTTGTTCATCCCTCGCCGCAATAGTATCTCGGGGTTTGCAGCGATAACTTGGTATATCTACTATACGACCATTGACTAAAATATGTCTATGGTTAACTAATTGGCGAGCTCCCGGAATAGTCGGAGCCATACCCAACCGAAAAAGGATGTTATCCAGGCGCATTTCAAGCAATTGTAGTAAAACCTGACCTGTTGACCCCTTTGCCTTTCCGGCGATACGAACGTATTTAAGTAATTGTCGTTCTGTAAGACCATAATGAAAACGCAATTTTTGTTTTTCTTCTAGGCGAATACGATATTGGGATTTTTTCCCGGAACGCGATTGGTTTCTAAGATCACTTCCAGCTCTGGGCCTTTTATTAGTTAGCCCTGGTAAAGCCCCCAGGCGACGTATTTTTTTGAAACGAGGACCTCGGTAACGCGACATAAAGACTCCTTCTTCTTATTTATATTTAATTATTATTATTAATTCTTATTGATGAAATTTCATTCTACAGAATAAATCTAAACTAAAAATGAACTAAATTCTAAATAAAGCCAAATTTACTGAAGTATTATTCTATTAAAGAATAATGAGATGGATGAGTTGGATAAATATCCTTTTCTTTATCTTTATATTCTATATATAGAAAAAGAAAAGGATTCTTTTTATGAGATAGTTGGAAATTCCTATAACATAAAAAAGAAAGGCTTTTGCGAAAAGAGGAAGACACTTTTTTTTTTTTTTCAATATTCTTTGATTTCAAAAATGCATTATCAATCATGTAAAACATCGAATAAAATAAATATAGAAAAGCCGACTATCGGAATCGAACCGATGACCATCGCATTACAAATGCGATGCTCTAACCTCTGAGCTAAGCAGGCTCACATAACATAAATTTGACATACATAAGAATTCACTCTCAGAATTTTGCTATTAACTATTTAAATTCTTGGCTATTCATATTCGCTATTATGATTATGAAAATATTAATTAATAATTTAAAGATTAAAGAATAGAATATAGAATTTCAAATAACTGTTAAATATTATATTATAGAACATAACTATTAATGTAGCGATATATAATTTCAAATTTTTTATCACAATTAAATATTTTTTTTATATTTTTTATTATATTAAAAAAAAAAAAAAAAAAGAATCGACCGTTCAAGTATTTGAAATTTTTTGAGGAAAGGAGTGGAAGAGAGACAGATGTTTAGGGTATGTATCCACCTATATTGAATTGCGGATACAGAGATGATAAAATATTTTTTGATTGGACCAAATATGAGCCTCCTATAGATATAGAATATGAAAGAAGATAGACAAGAAATCAAAGACAAAGAGGAGAAAACACTTTTTCGAGACAGGAATCGCCATCTATCTAATGAATTCAACTGTTCCGCTATAAATGAAAGAAAAAAGGGAACGAGATCACAATGAGATTTTCATCTCAAAAAGGGGGATATGGCGAAATCGGTAGACGCTACGGACTTAATTGAATTGAGCCTTGGTATGGAAACTTACTAAGTGATAACTTTCAAATTCAGAGAAACCCTGGAATTAATAAAAATGGGTAATCCTGAGCCAAATCACGTTTTCCGAAAACAAACAAAGGTTCAGAAAGCGAAAAGAAAAAAGGATAGGTGCAGAGACTCGATGAAAGTTGTTCTAACGAATGGAGTTGATTGTCTTACATTGGTAGAGGAATCCTTCTATCGAAACTTCAGAAAAGATGAAGGATAAACCTGTATACATAATACAGAAGAATTGGTATGAATCGATTCCATATTGAAGAAAGAATCGAATATCCATTGATCAAACCATTCACTCCATAATCTGATAGATCTTTTGAAGAACTGTCGGACGAGAATAAAGATAGAGTCCCATTCTACATGTCAATACCGGCAACAATGAAATTTATAGTAAGAGGAAAATCCGTCGATTTCAAAAATCGTGAGGGTTCAA